TCGCGAGGTTTTTTAAAACCACCAGTGAGATACACACGAAATACGTGCAGAATCATCATTAAGACCATCATACTTGCCGACCATCGATGAACTGATCGGATTAACCAACCAAAGTTAGCCTCAGTCATTATATATTGAACAGAAGCAAAAGCCTCAGTAACGGTCGGACGATAATAAAAAGTCATAGCAAACCCCGTCGCTACTTGGACTAAAAAACAAGTAAGTGTAATTCCTCCTAAACAATAAAATATGTTGACATGAGGGGGAACGTATTTACTAGTTATATCGTCGGCAATCGCCTGAATCTCAAGACGTTCTTCGAACCAATCATAGACTTTATTGAGATAGGTAAACCAAGGGAACTCCCCCCTGAGAACCGTATATGAGAATTTCATCTCGTACGGCTCAAACAGAAATACCCCAATACTGGTTGTAACGGAAACGGATATGTGTAATAGAAAGTTTGAAACCTCTTAACTTAATCCTATGATTCCAATCTTCTCTGAAGATAAGAAAAAGTAGAAATCCGAAAGCTATTCTTTGTGGTTATAATGCCAAAATCTCAAGTCGGCTCACTCGTCTTTATCTTGATCGTTACAGGCCTCTTGAATATTCTATTTACTTAATTTTTTTTTTATTTGTGTTATTTTTTATTTGTGTGTGTAATGCGACTTTACTGCTGTCTTCTTTATTATTCTTATTGATAGGAATTCTCTTGTTAAGACCCTATGAATCAATTAAAAAAAACCTCAGATTCATACCAGAACCACGATGATTGAAAAAAAAACCTTTAATCTAAGCCCAAAAATTCCCTGAGTAAGAACTACTGGATCATCACATATTCAATGAATAGATATAATGAAAAAAATCCAAAGAAACGTTTGTCCTTTGATCAAAATAAAGATAAGCGGTGGCGGTTTGAAAGAATCAAAATCTTTCGATTTATTATAACTTAACTTCTAACTCTTTGAAAAAGATTTTTAAGTCCGGTTGCGAGGTCTAAATATTAAGTATGAATCATAGTTCTAATACTTTCGAATCTATTTTCTATATTCCGTGCTCCAGATACTAGAATAAATATCTGATGGGGTAAAACCATCTCTATCAAGATGACAGATCTATTTTATGTTCTGTACTATCAATAGGATCAATTATAACAAGTCACACACTCATATTCCGGAAATACAGAAACAAAGAAATTCCACGGTCGAACTACCAAATCAAAAAGGAATGGGCTAAAAATCAAAGACCTAAATGCTTAACTTTACTTTCTATTGAAAAGCTAGTTAGTCGGTTCTTGTGAATCTAATTCATAGAAATTCCGTCCAGTAAAATGGACGAATTATAAATCTCCAAAATAATAGATAGAAATATCGCAAATAGAGCCATTGCAACACCCATCAAAGGAGTAGTTCCCCACCCCGGAGCTACTTTACCATATTCTGAATTCAATGGTTTCAATAAATCCCCTACAACAGTTCGTCTTGGACCAGATCTAGAACTACCCTCAACGGTTTGTGTAGCCATAAGTCCTATTTTTTATTCATTGAGATCTGTTGACTTTGTATACCATTCCGCTGTAAATAAAGGATCTTATCAGATCCATTGTGGTCTTGAAATTATATAATAATGGAAACAGCAACCCTAGTTGCCATCTCTATATCTGGTTTACTTGTAAGTTTTACTGGGTATGCCTTATATACTGCTTTTGGGCAACCCTCTCAACAACTAAGAGATCCATTCGAAGAACATGGGGACTAGTTGAAGTAATGAGCCTCCCAATATTGAGATATTGGGAGGCTCATTACTTCAATTGAGATAATTAAAAATCATTTCATCTTTTTAGTTGGAACTTTAGGGGGTTCTCTAAAAAAGATAGCGAAAAAAATTATTCCTAAAGTCGAGACTAAGAGGAATGTATAAACCAATGCTTCCATAGATTTGATCGTGGTTTACAATTATAGCTTTCATACCTGTTTTTGGGGGATCCTCTCCCGGATAAAGAAAAAGAAAGAACAAGAGTAAAACAAAATGCAATGATTCAAATCAAGATTTATCCGGTTCCCTATGTCAAATTCAAATCACAACAAAAACAAAACAAAATAAAATAAAGTCGAAAAGGAACAAAAGAATGTTCTATCAGACTACTTGTCTTCTTGTAGTTGGATCTCCAAGTTTTTGGAATGCTCCAAATTCTACTTGAGCATCCAAATCTGGGTCGATACCAGCAAAAACATCTCTGAATAAGGTTCTAGCACCATGCCAAATGTGTCCGAAAAAGAAGAGCAGAGCAAACGAAGCATGTCCAAAAGTAAACCAACCTCTTGGACTGCTACGAAAAACACCATCCGATTTCAAAGTAGCACGATCTAATTCAAAAATTTCACCCAATTGAGCACGTCTAGCATATTTTTTCACAGTAGCGGGATCACTATAACTGACTCCATTGAGTTCGCCACCATAGAACTCAACAGTTACACCTACTTGTTCGACACTATACTTCGATTCTGCCCTTCGAAAAGGAACATCGGCTCTAACAATTCCGTCTCCGTCTACCAAAACAACCGGAAATGTTTCAAAAAAAGTAGGCATACGACGTACAAAAAGTTCACGCCCCTCTTTATCTCTAAAGATAGGATGTCCTAACCAACCGACGGCTATTCCATCTCCATTGTCCATTGAGCCCGCTCTAAACAATCCCCCCTTTGCCGGATTATTGCCGATGTAATCATAAAAAGCTAATTTTTCAGGAATTTTAGACCAAGCTTCTGATAAACTTTGATTTTCGGCTAGCCCAGCACCAACTCTTCGATATATTTCTTGCTGGAAGTATCCCTGATCCCATTGATAACGAGTGGGACCAAACAATTCAATCGGGGTAGTTGCTGAACCATACCACATAGTTCCAGCAACAACAAAAGCTGCAAAAAAGACAGCAGCGATACTGCTGGAAAGGACGGTTTCAATATTTCCCATACGCAATCCTTTGTATAGACGTTGGGGTGGACGCACACTAAGATGGAAAAGGCCCGCTAATATGCCCAATGTTCCTGCTGCAATATGATGAGAGGCTATTCCCCCCGGAACAAAAGGATCAAAACCTTCCACACCCCATGCGGGATTTACGGGTTGTACCCTTCCGGTTAGTCCATAAGGATCGGACACCCATATTCCAGGACCATACAATCCTGTTACATGAAATGCGCCAAAACCAAAACAAGCCACCCCTGCAAGAAATAAATGAATTCCAAAAATTTTTGGCAAATCCAAAGAAGGTTTTCCTGTACGTTCATCACAAAAGATTTCCAGATCCCAATAGACCCAATGCCAGATAGCCGCCAAAAAGCACAAGCCCGAAAACACAATATGTGCCCCGGCCACACCTTCGTAACTCCAAATACCCGGATTCGTTATAGTCCCCCCTGTGATACTCCAACCGCCCCACGAATTGGTTATTCCTAAACGAGTCATGAAGGGTATAACGAACATACCCTGTCTCCACATTGGGTCAAGAACAGGATCAGAGGGATCAAAAACTGCTAATTCATATAGAGCCATCGAACCGGCCCAACCAGCAACCAGAGCTGTATGCATTATATGGACAGAAAGCAAACGGCCGGGATCATTTAATACAACGGTATGAACACGATACCAAGGCAAACCCATGAGAATACCTCTTATATCAACAAAAAATAGACACTATGTAACTTTATTGCACTGGAAAAAATTATACTATGGACCCCCCCTTTTTTTTTTTCAGTAGATTCTCTCGGGTAAAGGATTAATATTTGTTCTAGTTTTTTAGTAATAATGGAACAATTATCTTCGTAGGAACAAAAAGAAGCAGATCTATTCTATACCCGATAAGTAACAATACGCAATGGTGGGGGGGGGTTGCCCTATTTTATATGAGTGTTTATATCAATGAATGCAGACATATTTGTTTATCACTCAAAGGACCTATTCGTAAGAACTTTCCTTTATTCATTTGGTCTTCCCTTTTTATTTATGATTTATAAATACAATATGATAAAGACAAATCATTTTTAACACAATAAACCCATTCTTACGTTTCCACATCAAAGTGAGATATTCTACTTCATTCTTTTTCTCCATTTAATGCCTATTGGTGTTCCAAAAGTACCCTTTCGAAGTCCTGGAGAGGAAGATGCATCTTGGGTTGACATATAGTGTGACTTTTCAGATATATTGAGCCATATGGGATTTCCCCGTTCTCTCCCCCGATCGAGATATCCTCTCTTTCACCCCCAAAAAGATTGATTGAATCATCAAAAATTTTGAGCGTGAAGTGTAATGAAGTGCAATTAGATCGATTTTTTGGTTTTTTTTTGGGGGGGGTATCCAGATTACTATTCTAAATTTAGAATAATTTATGGTTGGCTTGCTTGGACCAATAAAGTGAAGCATCCAGGCTCTGTTTAGAAAAAAAACCAATTGGTAATATATCTACGATTACTACTTTTATCATGTCATATATTTTTTCTATCATGTCATATATTTTGCAGAAAACATGAAATAAGAAATTCAGAAAAAGGGAAGTCGTAGCAAAAAGACGTGGTATTGCAGTATTTGTCCTATATGTGCAAATCCAAATCGGGCAGATCTTTACTCCGAGTAGGAACAGAAACCTAAAAGAATTAAAGAATTGAAGAAGCTCATTCAGAAACAAGAAAATTACATTGCGATTTGGATCCGATCTCGATGAAAACAATACATCAATGAGAAGTTAGTTCAATAAGGTTAGTACATTATTTTTTTTTATTTTTTTTTTTTCTTATATTCTATTATAATAGAATATAAATTAATATAGATATAATATAGATATATAATATAGATATAAGGGGTCAAAAGTCGTCTTTCTTGAAAAATGTAAGAAAAAGACCTTTCGTTAGAAGTTCGAAAAAGTCCATTATGAAAAAGGAAAGAGCGTTGAAATTTACACATTGATTCCTTTTTGCGATTTTTGGTGAACCGTATGCATCAAAAGGTGCATGTACGGCTCTTAAGGGATAAAATTGTATCCTAATCAACCGACTTTATCGGGAAAGACTACTTTTTTTAGGCCAAGAGGTTGATAGTCAAATATCGAATCAACTTATTGGCCTTATGGTATATCTCAGTATAGAGCACGATAACAAAGATTTGTATCTGTTTATAAATTCTCCGGGCGGATGGGTAATACCCGGAATAGCTATTTATGATACTATGCAATTTGTACAACCAGATGTACAGACAGTATGCATGGGATTAGCCGCTTCAATGGGATCCTTTATTTTGGCAGGAGGGGAAATTACCAAACGTCTAGCATTCCCTCACGCTTGGTGCCAATGAGTCTTTTCTTTCTCAAATAAAAGACTATGCCTTCGCCATATGAATATTAAGTAATAATAGCATGGCACTTCGAGTTCGATATGCAAATTTTTTTTTGTTTTTTTTTCAAAACCATTCCATT